ATGGAATTCATAATTGTATTGTCTCCATTTCATTTTTTTTCTTATTTTTGAATTTTGATTCTCTGAATATTCAGGAGCTAAGACCATTCCAATGCTCCTTTTCGCCATGCATAAACTAAACCAACAATTAGGATAAGCACGAAAATTAAAGCTTCTATAAATACAGATACACCCAATACATCGAAACTCATCGCCCACGGATAAAGAAAAACCGTTTCAACATCAAAAACAACAAAAACTAGCGCAAACATATAATACCGGATTCGGAATTGTAACCAAGCATCGCCCATTGGTTCTATACCCGATTCATAACTAGAAAGTTTCTCTGGTCCTTCATTAATCGGGGCCAAAACTCCGGAAATTATAAATGCCAAAATAGGAATAACACTTGATATTATTAGAAATGCCCAGAAAATATCATATTCGTGAAGCAGAAACATAGAAGCACTCCTATGAATGTGGAAAATAAAATCTACCAGATTCGTATTAGTCGATTCAAATTGTAATTGTGAATTCATTCATAACTATTTAGTCCAAATACCAATTAATTTGGATCGAACCGACTAGTTTTTTTAGTTGCTGCGGGCCATATGTCTCGTTTCAAGATTCATCGAATCTCAAATCCTATTTATTATTTCTATTATACTATACTAATTTCTTTCTTTTTTCTTTCGATTTTTTTCTATTCTATTTCGATATGGTATAGACATATCATGCTCGTATACAAATAAAACTCTCTCTTTCACCGGGCCTTGGGTTCTCTCTAAAGAAAAGGCATTCAAATTTCAAATAACAAGAAATAAAAAATTATTAATGTTAATAAAAAATTAACATTAATGAAAAATTAGGGCTATACGGACTCGAACCGTAGACCTTCTCGGTAAAACAGATCAAACTTATTATTATCGAAATGATTCGAACTGTTTCAAAGACCCAACATGCATTTTTTTTTGCATTGGGCTCTTTCATCAACTGATATAAATATCAGCGAGTCCGCCATCCTTTTTCTTAACCGAAAAATAATGAGATGGTTCCGCGTGCTCTGGTTCTTTATTTTTATTCAGTAGCAATACCAAAGTGTTTCAAAAAAGAGTTATCTTGACGTAGGTCTGCCTTCGGCCTAGATCAACCTAAGTTAAGTTAAATGGAGTCTCTGTCGCTATGCTCTGCCCAAAGCGTCAAATATGAAACTTCATACACCTTCAAGTTCATAGGACGAAAAGAGATTTTTTTGAGATCCTTATACTCATTATGCCTAGCATTGAATGGACTGGATATTCACCTTATCAATTATCAAATGATGATGATGGGTTCTATTTGGCGCCCAAATTGGCACCTCAATTGGACCAACCAACCGTTTGTCAGGCTATTGTTCTCTTGTTCCTTCGAATCCATGGAGTAAGACATCGATTTTTACTAAGATAAATTCTGTTGATTACATGATGGACTCCTCTGAAAAAACATTGGCGCGCGTGTAAACGAGGTGCTCTACCTAACTGAGCTATAGCCCTTGTGTTCTTGTGTTTGTGATAAATATTTTATCATGTATATCATTTCTTGTCAAGGCGAATACTGCATGATCCGACATGATAGCTCTCTGATCTGTTTCCTGCCAAGGGTGGGTATTGCTTAGAACGAATATTCCATCTATAATCTATCGATGTGACAGGTTCCTTTTGTTTCTCTTTATGATGATAAATGACCTACTTAACCCAGTGGTTAGAGTATTGCTTTCATACGGCAGGAGTCATTGGTTCAAATCCAATAGTAGGTAGAGCTTATTAGATACCGCAGTAAGTGGTATCTAATAAGTATTTCTACTCATACTCACTTATTTTTTTTTGTATCTTTTCCATACCCCACTACTCATATTCTATTTTATTTATTGAATCTTTTTTTGTTGCATCAAAATCTGATTACACTTAATTGGATTCAATCGGCAGAATAAAAATATGGTGTATAAACAGAACTTCTTTTTATTATTAGGACGCACCCAAAACAACTAGTTATGAGCATTGATAGCCTCTACTCGCGTTTTAGCTCGTCTGAGAGCTAAATTTGCTTCAATTGTTTGTCTCTTGCCTTCCGCGCTCCTCAAGTTAGCTTCAGTTATTTCAAGAGTTTGTTGAGCTTCTTGCGGATCAATGTCACTACCCCTTTCTGCATCATTTACTAAAATAGTAATTTCATTATTGCCTATTCTAGCGAAACCGCCCATCAGAGCTATTGTTAACCATTGGTCGTTAAGACGTATTCTCAAAATGCCTATATCTACAGCCGTGGCAATAGGTGCGTGATTTGGTAATACACCAATTTGGCCACTATTAGTCGATAAAATAATTTCTTTCACTTCTGAATTCCAAACAATTCGATTAGGAGTCAGTACACATAGATTTAAGGTCATTTCTTCAATTTGCTCTCCACATCTAAATTCATAGCCTTCGCGGTAGCTTCATCGATATTACCTACCAAATAAAAGGCCTGTTCCGGAAGACCATCT